CCGACTTTGCTTGTGTCAACAAACAATTCAAAATACCTCGACTTTTTTAGAACAGGTTCGAGTCAAATAGCAATGATTTGAAACACTTTTATTTTTTTTTTTTTTTTTTTACACTCTTTTGGGAACCTAAGGACTTGATCGTACAGATATGGAAAATACGAGATTTCCAATCATAGCAAGGAAAAGGAAGGAAACGGATACTCAATTGAAAGTGAGTAAACAGGATTATATACATAAAGAATAGATCTCATATCTACCTATATAATCATGTGGAAAGCCGTATTCGATGAAAGTCGTATGTACGGTTTGGAGGGAGATCTTTCATACCTTTAGGGATCCACCCTACAATACGGAGTCAAAAAGCCAAAATAAGTGATTCATTTTTAGCCTCTATGAAATGGATTATTGAACCCTTTTCACACTCATGTCACGTCGAAGTACCGCAGAGAAAGAAACTGCAAAATCCGATCCAATTTATCGCAATCGATTAGTTAACATGTTGGTTAACCGTATTCTTAGACACGGGAAAAAATCATTGGCTTATCGAATTATTTATCGAGCCATGAAAAATATTCAACAAAAGACAGAAAAAAATCCACTATCTGTTTTACGCCAAGCAATACGTGGGGTAACCCCCAATGTAACAGTAAAAACAAGACGTGTAGGTGGATCGACTTATCAAGTTCCCATTGAAATCAGATCTACGCAAGCAAAAGCACTTGCCATTCGTTGGTTATTAGGGGCATCTCGAAAACGTCCGCCGGGTCGAAATATGGCTTTCAAATTGAGTTACGAATTAATGGATGCTGCCAGGGAGAATGGCAATGCTATACGCAAGAAGGAAGAGACTCATAGAATGGCAGAGGCCAATAGAGCTTTTGCACATTTCCGTTAATCTATGAACAGGATCGAGATCTATCTATCTATATAGATAGATAGATTCGAAAGATTAGCATCCCCAAATTCTTAGGAATTGATCAATATGCCTATCGGAACGAAAGAGAAAAGAAAACAAGGATGAAACATAAGTCCTAGATCAACTAAGCCCTCTCGGGGAGGCTTGCTTAATAAAGAGTAAGATTCTGAAATAAGATTTGATCCTATTCATGAGGATTATGTGAATCTCCTATTCCAAGAATAGAAAGTTGAAAAAGATTGATACTTTTTCGGAGATTGAATGAAGCTACTAATCCATGATCTGACATGTACGAGATGAAAACTTCATTTTCAATTAGACCCTGAGATCATTTTTATGAAAGAGTTTCATTTGCTTCTCTTCCATGGAGGCTCTATTCTCCCAGAATGCATCCTAATTCTCGGCCTAATTCTTCTTCTGATGATCGATCTAACCTCTGATCAAAAAGATACACCTTGGTTCTATTTCATCTCTTTAACAAGCTTAGTAATGAGCATAACGGTCTTATTATTTCAATGGATAGAAGAACCTACGATTAGCTTTTTGGGGAATTTCCAAACGAGCAATTTCAACAAAATCTTTCGATTTCTCATTTTACTATGCTCAACTCTATGTATTCCTCTATCCGTGGAGTACATCAAATGTACAGAAATGGCTATAACAGAGTTCCTGTTATTCCTGTTAACGGCTGCTCTAGGAGGAATGGTTTTATGTGGTGCTAATGATTTAGTCACTATCTTCGTAGCTCTGGAATGTTTCAGTTTATGTTCCTATCTATTATCTGGATATACCAAGAGAGATGTGCGGTCTAACGAGGCTACTATGAAATATTTACTTATGGGTGGGGCAAGTTCTTCTATTCTGGTTTATGGTCTTTCTTGGCTATACGGTCTATCCGGGGGAGAGATTGAGCTTCAAGAGGTAGTAAATGGTCTCATAAATACACAAATGTATAACTCCCCAGGAATTTTGATTGCGCTCATATCCATAACTGTAGGAATTGGATTCAAGCTTTCTCTAGTCCCTTTTCATCAATGGACCCCTGACGTATATGAAGGAGTGCGATTCGTTCGACGAATTATTACCTCTATAATAGGTAGATATCTATCTTTTTTAGAGATGTTTAGATCCATAAAAACTCTATGGGCATGCGGGAGAGAAAAAGACTGTTATCCCCACTCGGACTAAGACATAACTTTTACCAAGAGTTATTCGCGATATTTTTGTTGAAATAACAATTAAGGTAAAGCAAGGTCAGAAATAACCAATATCTTTGAATAAACAGAGATATTTTGCAAGTTGGTTATTACGGGTAGTTCTTACAAAGGATCAGACCAATGACGTATACAATACTTTCATTCTCGATGTAAATGCTACACAGTCAGTTTTCATCCTTCAAGGACTACGAGTGTAATAAAAGCATCCGTCGACAAAAAGATCACCCTAAGATGATTATCTCATGGCTATTGAGAACGAAGAAAATCAGATGGTTCTATTTCTCAATCTTTTTGACTTGTTCTTACGGAACCGAAGTCAAAAAGATCGAAAAAGTCAGTGATTCACTATGAGAACCACTGATGAAGGATTCCTCGGGAAGTTAAGGATTGGTAATCTTTTCTATAAATTGAATTGATTCGGTCTTATACATACGCGAGGAGGGTAATGAAAGAGGAATAAGATGATTATGCCCTTCTTTTTTTATCACTTAGGAGCCGTGCGAGATGAAAGTCTCATGCACGGTTTTGAATGAGAGAAAGGAGTGAGGGATCCTCTTTTCGACTCTAACTCTCCCACCCCAGTCGTTGCTTTTCTTTCTGTTACTTCGAAAGTAGCTGCTTCAGCTTTAGCCACTCGAATTTTCGATATTCTTTTCTACTTTTCATCAAACGAATGGCATCTTCTTTTGGAAATCTTAGCTATTCTTAGCATGATATTAGGCAATTTAATTGCTATTACTCAAACGAGCATGAAACGTATGCTTGCATATTCGTCCATGGGTCAAATTGGATATATCATTATTGGAATGATTGCTGGAGACTCAAAGAATGGATATGCAAGCATGATAACTTATATGCTGTTCTATATTTTCATGAATTTAGGAACTTTTGCTTGCATTGTATTATTTGGTCTACGCACAGGAACTGATAACATTCGAGATTATGCAGGATTATATACGAAAGATCCTTTTTTGGCTTTCTCTTTAGCTTTATGTTTACTATCTTTAGGGGGTATTCCTCCATTAGCAGGTTTTTTTGGAAAACTTTATCTATTCTGGTGCGGATGGCAGGCAGGCTTATATTTATTGGTTTCGATAGGACCCTTTATGAGCGTTATTTCTATATACTATTATCTAAAAATAATCAAGTTGTTAATGACTGAACGAAACAAAGAAATAACTCCTCACGTGCAAAATTATAGAGGATCTCCATCTTCTTTCATATCAAAAAATTCTATCGAGTTGAGTATGATTGTATGTGTAACAGCATCTACTACACTGGGAATAGTAATGAACCCAATTCTTGCAATTGCTCAGGATACCTTATTTTAAGGTCTATTTATTCGTTCAATATTTCTCTTACTAACCGGAAGAATTAGTCGATTTGTCCCGATATCCCCAAAATGGGAATAGGCCAAGATTCTGAGATGAACTTCTAATTATGGGATCAACTTGATCATCGAATTAGAAGTTCATTCTAGACTAGAATAGGGTTATTAATAGGGCTGTGTACATTTTCATCATGGGAAAGGGTCATTCAAACGTATGTAAATAGATAGATATCTATATGTGCATGTAGATATCTACGTCGTTCCATTCCATTTAGGAATCGATATATGCGTACATATGATCGAACCTGCCTTTGACATATCGTTATTTGGGTACCATATTCGCTTCTCTAGGCTTCTATTGAATCAAAAAAAAAGATGTTTGATCGCACATATTTTGGATGCATATGAAAGATCCTTCGGATAATGAAAATCGAAAGAATTTGATGATATATTATACTTGGGCCCATATAACCGATCGATATAAATACTTCAATACTCTATCTTTGTCATAGATTCTACATTCCATCTATAATGATAGATGATCGTGATATAGATATCATACTCATGGAATATGATTCACTTTCGGGATGCCTTGATGGTGGAATGGTAGACACGCGAGACTCAAAATCTCGTGCTAAAGAGCGTGGAGGTTCGAGTCCTCTTCAAGGCATAATATTGAGAATGCTTATTGAATGAGCAATTCAACAACAAATATCGGATCTAATTGATTCTCTCAATATACCGAGATCGATTTCTTCGATATCCGTTGATACGAAGTATTACGACGATTCCCTATATACGATTTGAGCTCAAGCTGTTGGAATAGGCTCGACAGTGGATCACAAGATCTTGGTGATCTTCTCTATCTAATGAATGGAGGAGTCCATTCCAAAATGATCCGCCCTGCACCCATCCCCCGAGTAGATACCTCAGCAGGAATCACACAAATGCGGGTAGATCAATAGAAACTTCTGGGAAAACGCCCCCCGTGACCCAACAGATGGAGTACACTCCAGGAGAGCTTTAGGGATTGGCGACTCGCCCATTCAGTGACTTTGGCACATATCTGGGCGTTATCGAAATCTGTGCTATTCGGTGAATTAGATTGGGTGAATTGGATAATAGACGTCTGTTGTGATCTAGCGGCACCCCATCTTTCTCCTTCAAAGGTATATCTGAAAGAGAATATAGTGCCTTTCGGCTGTGAATATCTGAATAGGGTGAACGAACTGGCCATCAGATCTGCTGATATGCTATCTCCGGAACAATTAAGCTCATTATGGTCAACTTCCATGGAATGTGTCTTATCTATATAGGAGATATTTCAATTGAGAAAATCTATCAACCCGGGACGAAGAGAAATGTCTATCTATTTAGTTATTGCAATGATCCGTTATCAGAGCAGATAACAACAACCATTTCATCGGACATGTGTCTTTTTCATTTTCCAATGGACCTTTCACTGATCCCAATGTATTTTCGCTTAGTGGGATGTGTTATGAATGGAAATTGTTTGATGCAGTGAGTAATAGGTTCTGGTTGTCCGTTGCTCAATAATCCTTGTTTAGGCAGCTCATGCATAGTGTACTAATTCGATCTAAGATTGAAATTGTTCCGTGTTTCAGTAGTAGCATCTTGTTACATGGGGCTAAAGCCCTAAATATGGAATAAACAAGAAAATAACTAATGAGAACAGGAAGCAAAAGACATCGGAAACCAAAAAGGGACATATGGGAGAAATTGGATCAAAAAAGGAAAAAGACCAAATCTCAGGTGGAATGTCTCTATTTCTTTCTATGTCCATTAAAGAATGTATGAAGCTTGTTTATTACTAATTATGAGGTATATGTAATTAAGGACATAGATTGAGAAGAATCTGTATACCCCTCTTAAAGTCTTGCAAGATCTATCAACTCTTTGTTCTTCTTTTTTCTTCTTCTGGCATACTTTCTATTATTGGACAAGACTGAGAAAGGACTCATTTTCGAATAGGATCTGAAATCGAAGCAGATGTGGAACTTCTCATTTGTTTCCACGACCCCACTACCCGGTCAATTTCGTTCTACTTCATTTCATTGCTCTTTCATCGATGATGACAGATTCTTCCGGCTAAAATGGATATGTGAAATCTATCTTTTGTTGTATGAATTAAGTGTTCAATTTCCTTCGGAAAAAGCCATCTATTTTTCAGCAATGTCTTTGTCATTTGATTCAACAACATTCTGTTAGATAGGAACAGATTTGATAAATATTGATAACTCTCGGATAGAGTATTATAAAGAAAAGATTCATTCGATAATGAACTGTTGGTTTCAAGCCATCTTTGGCGATGAATTAACAATTCGAAGCGATCAACCCTTTCTTGCGGATTTTCAATCAACCAACGTTGATATAGAAATGTAGGAGTATATGGCTGTATACGTTTCAATCGGATACCAATTGCTTGAATGCGTTTGAAAGCCTCGATATGCTCCTTTTCTGCAAGAGGCAATTGTTTCCACGAATTCATGACCGAATTGGTCATGAATTTTGAATTATATCTACGAAAAGCACCTTGGATACTCTTTTTAGGGAAGAGATGCTTTTCTTGTTTTCTTATTGAACCGTAAGTAATATAAAGCCTTTTCAGCATTTCTTCATTTGCAAAAAATTCCCGACGTGAAAACACAAGGTGCTGATCTTGAAATAGGAAACCCGTGGGATCCCAAAGAAATCGTCTTCCTAGAAAGAACATTGGTTTCTTAGAGGATTTAGATCGCATTTGATATTGTATAGAAAATTGAAATACTCCTAACATTTCAAACCGCTCTTGTAATGATATGTCTTCCAATTGAGACTGTATATGCTGTATATTTTTTTGTCTCGCGTTAGAATGATCTCTCTCATGAGCATAAAACCCTTTTTTATGCGGTCCTTTTTGGAGAGACCCTAAATTCTCTCTAACCCTTTTACAATAACTGATCTGCCCCTCTTGAAACAATCCGAACTGATACGAGAATCCCAATTCATTGGGTCTTTTTGTACGATCAAATAGATTACTGCGAAGAAAACTAAGACGCCAGATCCTAGGAGCCCAAACTATGTTATTGACTAATTTTTCATCCATTTGTCTTGCGTCGGGAGTTTCTTGTTGAAACTTCAATTCATATTCTTTATATACAAACATTTTATTGACCATAGAAGAAACCCCTTTTCGCATCATATTGAGATGATTTCTCGTTTCGGGCTGAGGAGCAAATGTGATTTGATTCTTATCGGGCTTACCCCGGCATATCCCTAACCATGGAAACTCCACCAGAAGACTTTCTAAAAGACCAGAAGCTAAATCGAAATCATGCTCAGCGAATCTATCGAGAGGAACCCAATTCTCTCTATTTTGTTCCGATATAAACCAGGAATCTCGAGCTGCTGATCCGGCCAAGCAACCCAAAATATGGGGGAGCATAGTCAATTCCTTCATAGTTGTTTCAGCAATAGAAGGTTCTAAATACCATTTGGACAAATAATAAAACCTTTTCTTCCATAATTCATTGTTAATAGATAGAGGATTCATAGAAGAATTCCTTCTAAGTGTATTTTGTATAACAGCCTTCCCCACCTTATAGGGAAGTGTTTCGTAATTTTGACCGGATCCAACCTGATTATCTATAGATTGTAAACCCCAAGTTTGTCTATAAAGAGCTAATCTAATTGTATCAGTGTCTATAACTGATTTCTTTTGGGTAATACCAATTGATAAGGCTTCATTGGCAAGTGCTGCTAGATCCCGTGCATTGGAACCTATGGTTCTAGATCCAAATTCATTGGGACAAGACAACTCTTTTTCCGAGTCAAACCCTTTGCTACGTAAAAGAATAGGAAATTCCTTTTGTCGTTGTGGGATAGGAAGCATTCGAATATTGATTGACCTATCTAATCGATTTGGAGCTATTGGAGCTGGATCCACTTTTTTAGGAATATGAGTCGAAGCAACAACAAGAATGTCTCTAGTAGAATCTTTCTCATCATCTCTAGAGAGATGGTTCACTAATAAACCAAGGAAAAAGTGAGTTAAGTAATTGACATTCAGTTCATGAATGTTTGGAATCCATATTATGCAAGGAGACATTCTTTTTGCCAATTCGAAGGTGAGGTTGAATTGGTGCATTTTTTGCACCACGTTATTCATACTTCGTATATCGAGAAAATTAGAATATTCACCTTTGTCATACAGGAACTTGTTTAGAGATATTCTTATTAGAGGAACATAAGAGTCTGCTGCTAGGCCCTTGACCAAATAGGATCGTCCGGTTTCCGTAGGACCTATCAGTAAAATCCCTTTGGAAAGGGATGACCCTAAGTGGAGTGAGAAAGGTTTTCCATGAAATGTGAGGTTCAAACCCCTAGATATTTGTGAAGAGGTAATCTTCCGACAAAAAGCGAGGAAGACCCATCTTTCTGCTAAACGAGATTGATCGAACTCGTGATTCATTAGATCTTTCTGATAAGTGTAGGCTAAATAGATCAAGTAAATAAGTCCCGGCTGCTCAGTGATTTGAGAATCGAATCCATTCTTGAAGAAATTATGGCTGTGAGTCAAATTCGATCCAAATTGAGAGATGTTTTTTTGTGTTATTAGAAACTGAACTAGTAATTCTCTCTCTTTTACAGAGATATCCATGCTGAAGCACGATCTGTTCAACTCTCTTCTTATAGGTGAATAAAGCTTTCTATTCCTCATAGAATAGATCAATTCATCCAGGAAATAGATGGATATGTCCCTTATATCCATAGAGAAAAGCAGATCAGGCAAAGGATGATCCATCAGCTTTTGCAACTCGATCGCGTATGACGGATCCATTAAATCTTTGATGCGTTCAAGGTGTATCTGTAACTCAATAAGGGCTGAGGAAACAACGAAAGAATATCGAAGAACGAAATATCCAAGGACGAAAAAAGGGATAAGGATCAAATATTCATACTCCCGAGCATTCAGTAATCTCAGATGTGCCCATATAAAGAGAACTGATGACTCATTCTTTTGATTAATCATTTCCTTGAATGAACAAAGATTCCATAAATAAAAAAGCTTATCCAAGATATTGGTTCTCAAATTACATTGTAGAAGTGCCCATAATTGATGAGAAATTGCCCACGATAGATTCGATTTATGCATAATATCATGCAAAATAGATACAAGTTGATCACTGCTATTTAGCAATATCTCCGGAAAAGTCTCTAGAAGTAGATTCTCAAGATATTTCCACCATGCAGAAGTCAAGAACCATGGCGTATATGTTCGGAACAGATCCCATTTTTGAAAAAGACTCTCTATTTGAGAGATCCTATACATCTCTTGTTTCTTAGCACGTTCATTGAAACGCGGTGAACAAAATGAGAAGAGATTACGTTCCTCTTTAGAGAAATTCAAAAGGGTGCTTCTCTTATCTATGGCTTTGTTCTCAATTATGTTTTTTGAACCTTCCGTTGAACTAGATTTTACAAACCAATCTCGAATCCGATGAAGCATTTCCTGGTTATTCTCTTTTCTTTTTATAAAGATTTCGGATAGTAAATCATCTTGATAAGATTGAGTTTGAATAAGACCCATGTTTGAACTGAAACCCCTTTTAAGGTACTGATCAAGGTTGTTTTCTTCTAAATCGGATCTCTTTAAGAAGGGCTGGCAAGAAGTTTTTTCGAAATTGACTATTCGTTCTCTCGTTAAAGGCATTGTAGAAATCTCTTCGATCGAGGAAATATCTATTTTGTCATGAACAAATGGATTCAATCGAGTTAGTAAATCGAAAGATTTGTACAAGTCATAGATTGATACAAACGTTTGGTTACCGCTTTGTTGCAAATCTTTAGGTAAGAATATGTTAGATACTTGTGACTTTATAAGTGAAATAGTATCTTTATCCAAGTGAACAGGTCTTATTTCACTAATGGACAAAGAAAACAGATTGCTGCGGATGGGCAAGATATTGAATAATTGTCCATATGTAAGATTAGGATCTTTTGTATGAATCCTTTCCATATAATAAGGTAATCTTTTATTATAATTGAACCGAGGATGATGTGAATAATCGAAGAATTGTAGTGTATTTGCTTTGTAAAAATAAGCTCTTGATGAGCTTTTATTAGATAGTTTTACGGGATTAAACCAGTTGTCTCGATCGTTGGACATCGTCGAAAAATCAGTGTTATCGAACAATTCCATGCAATTCTTTTCATTATCGAATAAATCAATAATAAATTGATTCACCGGTATCTCATGATATAAAGATTGCGCTACTGCTCTTTCGTCGATCAAGAATTTCGATCTTTGCGAAAGATTATGGTCATACAAAAGAAAGGGTTTGAATGTTTTTAAATGAATGATTTGAGCACCAATTGATTCGAACAACTTATTGAATAGTTGATCATTCCTATTTTTCAACTTATCAATGAAAACCTTGGGAATGAGAATATCCGAATGAGAGATGGAAATATCAAACTTATAAATAAAGATCTTCACAGTATTTTCAAAAATAAAATAAAACTTAGAATAATCTTTTTTGTTGGGACTTCCAGACCAACCAATTGAATCTCTATTAGTGCATGATTCAATCGGATCGAACACTCTTTTCAAATCGTTTTGTTTAGAAACAATATGTTTCGAACATTTCTTCAAGTATTCGGTCTGATTGGACCATTTGTACACATTCAAATTCCGATTGATACATTTATCAGTTCGAAGAATAGAATGATCAAACCATTCTTTTTGACCTTTTCTCCAATTTGATGGATGTCGGTTAATTGTATCTTTTGTTACATTATTCAAGCTTTCATTCTCTATCCAATTTGTTCGAATTTGATCCTTGAAATTGCGACTGGACCCGTTCATAGAATAGAATTTATTGAATGCATTTTCCAAATGCCTGTGAATCTTATGTCGAATCAATTTATACAAATTTGAGGTTTCAGTTCTGTAATTGTTAAGAGGGGTTCCTATTTCTGAACTATTTTTGGAATAGATTCGGATCAATTCTTTTTCGATTATTCGATCCAAATATTCATTCTCTTTATCAGTAATATTGAGTAGGATCAATAAAGATTGATTCTTCAATTTCTTCTTGTGGTTGAAGATCTGATTCAATAATCTATTCTTGTTCAGTTCATAGAATCGATTCACGTGATAATCAATATCAGGGGCAAATGTATTATCATAAACCTGATTAGGCTTAGTTGTTGATAGAGCGAATTTCTCTGTTATTTTTAGAACTCTTTTTTTAAATAGGAAATTGTTGTGTAATATGTATTGTTCTTTGCTTTGATCACAGAATGAAGAAAATCGATTCCGAGACAAACTCCGGTTCATAAAGAGAATACAATTTGATTTGTTTATATCCCTCTGATTTTTTAGAATCATATTGAATCCGGGATCTAATGAAATAGCACAATTTGAGGAAGGATTCTGAAAATATGTTCTTATCTTCCACGGATCAACTATCCCATTCTTCTCTGATCCCCTGAAATATCTGAAAAAAACATCTTGTTGCCTTCTCAATAATTGAAAATTTTCAATAGGCTTCTTAGTAGCACTAGAGCCCATACATGGTTCATCTATTGACAATATGTCAAAAAAATAAGAACGAATTGATTTTGTTAAATTCTCGATGAATCTTTTCCTTTCCTTTGGAAACAAATTCTCTGTTATAGACTTCTTATCTTCCGTAAATAGTTCTTTCGTCCAAGAAATCGGAGAATCTTCTGAGAGACACTTTGAGGACAAATCTGATTCTATTTTTGTTCTTTTTATTCGAATAGAAGAAGAAGGATCCCAAAGAATTGATCTTTCTTTTAGTTGCTCGATCCCCGTTTTATTTATATATCCATTTGTGAGAATCCGTTCACAAAGGTCTTTTTCAGGTTCCCAATACTCATTTTCAGTGAAATTGAGAGCCAAATCTATCTTCGAATCGATATCTTTCTCATCCTTCTCCGAATGAGTCTCCCAAGTTATCGGTCTCTGAGTCTCTGAGATTCTCTCATCCTTTTTGCTTGTGTTCGTGTCATATTCTGAATTTTCACTAATGGGATCGAAATGATCTGTGGATCGATTATAAGATCTTTTCAATTGGCTAGAATGATTGACTTTAATGAAAAGAGATTCTGAGAAATCGTATAGAATATCCGACAAGAGATTCTGTACCTTGCTAAAAAGCTGATCATTGTTCACATCATTCAACTGAATGAATTTATCTTTTAAGATGTCCTTCGAAAGATCCAATTTCTGCTGATCTTTCTCCCAACTAACGAAAGAATCTTTATAGAATTGCCATATATAAAATTCAGCATAATCTTGGAAAGAGAGATACCCTTTCTCTTTCAAGAGAATGGAAGATTCTGCAAGAATTTGATCAGATTCACCCCAACTATTCCAGATCTGAAATAGATTCTTTTTCCACCAACGTGGTCCCCACTTGAATCTCTCTTGATAGGATAATCGAGGATGGGAGAAATGCTCAATATTATTCGATTCAATAGTTGACTTCGATTTCTGCTGCTTGAATGGGCCCTCCACTTCGAATAGCATTTTTTCACAAAAAGCGGACATGAGATAACAGATTAGATTATTACCGAATATTTTGGCTTGCTGCTTCGAGCTCAAGCCGATCGTGTCCTGCTTCTTTTTCATAAAAACGTGATCGAAATGATATTCCCAATCATAGTCTTTGCGGATCAGATCATAAATATAGAATTCAAAAAACCCCTTTAGATATCCCACATCTTTCTCTTTCAATGACATCTCAATTTTAGCTATTGATTCCTGAGGGATCTTCCAACTAGGAAGAATCTCTTCTATGATCCAATTCTTCCACCATTGTGAACCCCAAGAATAAATTTTCTCATGTGCAGGCATGACACACACTTTTCTTTTTGAGGGAACCCAAGCATCCTCTTTCAAATTTCTCAAGTGACTTTGATAGATCTTTCTCCCTTTTGGGAAAGACAGAGAAAGATGCGGAAAGATCAACAAATTTTTATTGAAAGACTCGAAATCTTCTTCCGA